TTAGATATTCATTCTAGTGTTTTAGCTTCAACCAAGTTTTCTTGTGTTTTGTTTTCGAGTATCTTTGTTCCTTTCGTACTGAAAGTCTCTTTTTTATTTTTAATAACTGTAGATAGAAACCYTCCTGTCTTGCGACGGAATGAACTCAAATCATGTGAGATTTTAAAGGTCGAACAGACCTACCTTTGATAACTTCTGCATTATCTGGATATCTCAATTCAACATAGAGGTGACAAACTTTGTCTTCGATAGGATCTCTAGAACAAAATTATCCTGTTATCCCTAAGGTAGCTTTTATTCTTTAATCATTAAACTTTTTTCTTAGATTTAATGGGTCACTATAGCCTACTTTTGTAATTGTTAAATTTGTGGATTAAACAATAAGTTAATTTTTGTTAACTTTGCTAGTCTTCGTTCTTTTTAGAAGATAGTCGCCCCAACTAAACTACCTAGCTTTCTTTAAAATCATACTTTTATGATGGTTTTAGTAAAAGTCTGTAGTTAAGCTCTATAGGGTCTTTTCGTCTTACAGTTTTAAATAGTGTCTTAACTATTATCCTAATTTCATAAGTTTTTTACTTGAGACAGTGTAATATTCGTTCAACCATTCATACTATCCATCAATTAAATGGCGATTGATTATGCTACATTACCACAGTCAGGTTACTGCGTCCTTTAAATTATTTTGAAAGTTTTTATGCTTTTTAAATTAATAATCATTGGGCAGGTTACACCTTCGATTTTTTTCGAGGGCTATGTTTTTGGTAAACAGTCGATATTAATTTTGCCGAGTTCCTTAAGTAAAATATTCCTTAATTTATATACCCTCTTGATTTAGATAGGTACAATTTTTGAAACTGTTTTTTCTTTTGATTTTACAGTTATATTCCTTCTTTTTTTGAGAATTTGTTTTTCCTTATTCATAAATTAAAATAAGAATCCTTGGGTATATATTTAGTTTTACTCATACTTACATTGTTTCTATTGTTTTTTTTTCAAATTTTTGAACAATATATTCTACTACTATATTTCAGAATTTTGATTTGTTTTTAGTGCTTTATTTTTAATCTAATTCTTTTAATAAATAAACTTTTACGTATTTTTTTAAAGATGGTTGTTTCTAGTCCTACTTTTTTATTGTTTTTATGATTAGATTATTTTTTTAGTGGTAAATTAAGCATCTTTTTTTCTGATTAAGTTTGTTCACTTTTTGACAATTAATGTTGGAACTAATTGTCTTTAACCTTGAAATAAGGATTTTACTTAAATAAATTTCGTAGAAAACCAGCTATATCCAAACTCGATTGGTTTTTCGCCGCTAATTGCAAGTCTATCAAAAATTATTCTACATTTATTGATTAGCTCTAAAAGTTGCTCACAACTAGATCGTTTGGTTTCGGGTGGAGTTTATTTGTTTTTGATTTCTCTTGCCTTTAAGCTTACAAACTCTATTTCTTGTAAGTTCATTATACAAAAGGTAAATGCCTTTCATTATTTTTTATAGTAATTTATTGTAATTTCCTTCACAGTACTTTTTATATAGATGCAATAAAGTTTTTATTTGTGAATTTCATTGATTTTGATATTTGTTTTTGATTTCATTCGCCATTACTTTCAATTCTTTTTTAGATAATTATACTAAGATGTTTCATTTCTTTTTTTAATTATATTTTTATGAAGTCTTTTATTTTAATTTTTTTAGACTTTATTCTTTGCTCTATTTAAATTACTAATTTTATCTGTTTGTTAACAACAGATATAAAAAACTTTTTGTTTATAAAAAGTTTTTTGTTATTATTAATAACTTAATATGATAAAGAATCTTTGATATATTTCCTTTTATCAAGATGCTGCTGAAGTAAGGCAGTTGAGTTTTCAGGATAGTGGATCTCCTGTCTCTCAAGATTTAATTTTTTTTCACGATAATATTATGTTTATAATTATAGTTATCCTAGTATTAGTGGGGTGGATGATGATTTCTGCTATATTTAATAAACATTATTATAAATTTTTAGTAGAAGGTACTTTAATAGAAATAGTATGGACGTTAATACCAGCTGTTGTTTTATTATTCATAGCTTTTCCTTCTTTGCAACTTTTATATTCTATGGATGAAGTTGTTGATCCTTCATTAACTATAAAGGCTATTGGTCATCAATGATATTGATCTTATGAATATTCTGATATGAAGGATAATTCTTTAGAGTTTGATTCTTATATGGTTGCTAGCTCAGACTTAAAAGAAGGAGATTTAAGATTATTAGAAGTAGATAATAGATTAGTTTTACCTGTTAATACTCAGATTAGAGTTGTTATTACAGGAGCTGATGTAATACATTGTTTTGCTGTTCCTTCTTTGGGGGTAAAAGCTGATGCTATTCCAGGTAGATTAAATCAAGTAGGATTTTTAATTAATAGACCTGGTGTTTATTATGGACAATGTTCTGAAATATGTGGTTCTGATCATTCTTTTATGCCTATAGTAGTAGAAGGGGTATCACAAGAAAAATTTGTTAATTGAGTATCTTCTATGGAAGAAGAATAATATTAAAGGAGTTAATCTCGTAGGGAATTCGATTAAGTAGATCAAGTAGTCTTCAAAACTACTAGTGTTGGTTCGAATCCAGCATTCCTTGTTATGTCTCAGCTTGATTTTTCTATAGCATTTGGTCATTTTTTTGTTTTTATAATATTTATTTATATATTCTTTCATTTGTTAATTACTTTTTTTTACTCTTATCATTATAATTTAAAATTACGTCAAATTAAAGAAGATTGTGATTTAGTTGTTGAAGATTCTAATTTGGAGATTTCTGTAGTTAAAAGGATTTTAAGTCTTTAATGGCCACTTATTTTGATCATTTTATTTTAACTAAAGTAATAACTTATTATATAAGTGATTCTTTTTTTATATTTTTTTTTGTTATTATTGTATATGGAGTCATTTTTAAAAGTTCTTATTTGATTCCTTCTAGAATACAAAGTGTAATTGAATTAATTATAGATCATTGAGTAGTAGTGGTTAGAGATAATTTAGGAGAAAAGATGGAATATTATGTGTTACCTTTAATCGGATTATTCTTGTTTTTATTAGGGGTTAATTTAATGGGATTTTTTCTTTATACATTTCCCTCTACTACTCATTTATTTTTAACTTTTGGATTAGCTTTCTCAATATGATTAGGAGTAATTTTATTTGGATTTAGAAAATTTAAAACATCTTTCTTAAGTATGTTTATGCCTTCTGGTTCACCTTTATTATTGTCTCCTTTCTTAGTTGCTATTGAAATGGTGAGTAATTTATCTAGACCTGTAGCATTAGGAATGCGTTTAGCAGCTAATTTAACTGCAGGGCACATACTGTTAGCAATATTAGCTGATTTTGGTTGTAAATTATTATTTTATTCTTACAGTTTTGTAAATTTATTTCCAATTTTTATTATTGTTTTTATGACTGTTTTAGAAGTTGGAGTTTTAGTCATTCAGGCTTATGTTTTCACTTTGTTATCTATGATTTATTTAAAGGATAGTTTAATTTTACATTAATGGAAAAATTTTATCACCCTTATCATATGGTAGACCCTAGTCCATGACCTTATGTTATGGCTTGTGGGGCTTTTTTAACTACTCTTGGTGCAGTAATTTATTTTCATTATAGCCAATTGTTTTTACTATTAATTGGTTTATTGGTTATCTCTTTGTGTATGTTGACATGATTAAAAGATGTAATTAGGGAATCAACTTTCCAAGGATTTCATACTAGGGCAACTGTGAAAGGTTTGAAGATGGGATTTTTATTATTTATAGTATCAGAAGTCTTGTTTTTCTTCAGTTTTTTTTGAGCTTTTTTTCATAGTAGTTTATCTCCATCGATTGAAATTGGAGTAATGTGACCCCCTTTAGGAATTAATCCTTTAAATCCTTTTTCAGTTCCTTTATTAAATACTGCTATACTATTAAGTTCTGGAGCTACTGTTACTTGAGCTCATCATAGTATAGTTCAAGGTAATAAAGAACAAGCTTTAAAGGGATTAATATTTACTGTATTATTAGGTTTTGTATTTACATTATTACAAGCTTTTGAATATGTAGAAGCTCCATTTTGTATAGCTGACTCTGTGTATGGCTCTACATTTTTTGTTGCTACTGGTTTTCATGGTTTACACGTTATAATAGGTACTATTTTTTTATTTATTTGTTTATTGAGATTAAATAATTCCCACTTTACTAGATCTCATCATTTTGGTTTTGAAGCAGCTTCTTGGTATTGACATTTTGTTGATGTTGTTTGGTTGTTTTTATATGTTTGTATTTATTGATGAGGTTCCTAATTAGCCTTTAGGCATCGTAAAGTAAACTAATGGTAAGTTATTAGGCTCATAACCTAAGTATAAAAGTTCGATTCTTTTCTTTACATAATATGTTTAATTATTTATGTTTGTTTTTCATATTTTTAGTTTTATTACTTTTTTTAGTAGAAGTTAATAATTTGAATAGGAATTATTGATTAATGGTTGTATTATTATTTTTCGTTTTGATTATAACTGTTAATTATGAAATTATTAATTTTAATTTTATTAATAAAACATTGTTAAGAACTAATGTCTCTTTATTCTTAGTTTTTATTCTTTTATGTTTGTTAGTTTTATTTTGACAGAAAGATACTTTAGATGTTTWMTTTTTAAACTTTTTAGTTTTTTTTGGGGCTTTAATTATTGTTAATACTAATCATCTTTTTTTAATTTATTTAGCAATTGAATTACAAACTTTCCCAATCTTTGTTTTAATTTGTAAAGAAAAGCTAGAGATTAAATCTTCAGAAGCTGCTTTAAAATATTTTATTTTAGGGGCTTTGTCATCTGGATTTTTTTTATTAGGTTGTTCTATTCTTTATTTAAATGGGTTAACTTTAGATTTAAGAATTTTTCAGTTATGACAAAATTTAGGAATTATCACAAATTTTTCTTTAATTTTTATCATGATTTCTTTACTTTTTAAATTAGCTTTGTTTCCTTTTCATTTTTGAATAGCTGATATTTATGAAGGAAGTTCATTAAAAACAATTACTACAATAGCTATTGTGCCTAAAATTAGTATAATTTATATTTTTATGCAGATTTTAAATCAAAATAATTTTATTACTTTTGTTGCAATAATTTCTGTAATAATTGCTAATATCAGTGCTATAAATCAAACTAAGTTAAAAAGACTTTTGGCTTATAGTGGTGTTAGTCACTTAGGGTTCATTATTTTAATGATTAATGTATTTAATTTGGAGAGTTTGCAAACTAGTTTTTTTTATTTAATGGTTTATATGATTATCATTTTAGGACTATTCTTATTAATGAAAGAGAGTGTTTTTACAAAAAATTATTATTTAATAGAATTAAGTGGAAGCAATAATTTAAGTTTAATTTTGAGCTTATCTTGAGCCGTATTGTTTTTATCTATAGCTGGAATCCCCCCGTTATCTGGTTTTATATCAAAGTGGTTTTTCTTCACAAACTTAGTTAGTGAGAATTATATCTTTTCTGCTTTAATATTAGTCTTAGCTTCGGTCATAGGAGTAGGTTATTATTTGAGAATAATAAAAGTACTATTATTTCAAAATAAAAATGATTATTTTAATTGATCTTATGTTTTAAATACTAAAATAAAAAGTGGATTTTGAAATTATTTCATTTTAGGGTGGATTATTTATTTTAATTTATTTTTGATATTAAATCCTAGCTCATTTCTTTTACCATTGTATTATTCTTTAAATTACATTTTTTAGAAGTGTATTTGTGTATAATTTTATTACCTTTATTAAGCTTTTTAATTTGTTTTTTCTTTGGAAGAAAAATCGGAAATGAAGGAGTAAAAATAGTAAGTAGTGCCTCTTTGTTTGGTAGTTTAATTATTACTCTTTTTTTGTGAAAAGATGTAAATATCAATCAGTTTAATTGTTATATCATCTTTTGAAATTGAATTGATATAGGTGTTTTAAATAGTCTAGTATCTATACAATTTGATAGAATTGTAGTAACTATGTTAATGTTAATAACTTCAGTATCATTATTAGTTCATCTTTATTCCACATTTTATATGGAAGGGGATCCTCATTTACCTAGATTTATGTCTTATCTGTCTCTGTTTACTCTTTTTATGATGATTTTGGTAACAAGTTCTAATTTGATTCAATTATTTATAGGATGAGAGGGGGTCGGTTTATGTTCTTATTTACTAATAAATTTTTGATATAGTAGAATTCAAGCTAACAAATCAGCTATTAAAGCTATGATTGTTAATAAAGTAGGTGATTTGGGATTGCTTCTAGGTATGATGATGATATTTACAATGTTAGGATCTCTTAATTATAACTTATTTATCCCGACAAATTATCTAATAAGTAATTCTTACTTATCAGATCTTGCTTGTTTTTTCTTATTAGTTGGAGTAATAGGTAAATCTGCTCAAATTGGTCTTCACATGTGGTTACCTGATGCTATGGAAGGTCCTACACCTGTTTCTGCTTTAATACATGCAGCAACTATGGTTACAGCAGGTGTTTTTTTGATTATTAGAATATCTCCTTTCTTCGAGAAATCTTCTACTATTTTAATGATAATAGTTTTTATAGGTAGTTTGACAGCATTTTTTTCAGCTAGTATAGGTTTAGTTCAAAATGATATTAAAAAAGTTATTGCTTATTCTACATGTAGTCAATTAGGGTATATGATTATGATATGTGGATTTTCATATTATGATTGTGGTTTATTTCATTTATTTAATCATGGATTTTTTAAGGCATTATTATTTTTAAGTGCAGGTTCAATCATACATGCAATTAATGATGAACAAGATGTTAGAAAAATGGGTGGTTTAATTAATTATTTGCCTTTTTCTTATGTATGTATTTTCATAGGGTCCATTTCTTTAATGGGTTTACCATTTTTAACGGGATTTTACTCAAAAGATTTAATATTAGAAATTGCCAGTACTGAGTATTTATATTCTTATGCTTTATGATTAGGATTACTAAGTGCCTCATTTACTTCTTTTTATTCTTTAAGATTAATCTATTATGTTTTTATAAATAAGATTCAACTTAATAAAATAGATTTTCAAAAAAATCATGAAGGAGGTTGAAATTTAATTGTATGTTTATTTTTCTTAGCTATAATGAGTATTACAATAGGTTATTTTACTCAATCAATAATCATAGGTGATTATATCCCTCTTATTGTGTTGAATAACGATAAATTAAAACCCTTAATTTTTTCATTAATAGCTGCTTCTTTATGTTTAATCTTACTATTTAATACATTTTTATGATGAAAGAGATTAACAAAAGGTTGAGTAAAAAAAACTTACTCTTTTGGTTTGAAYTCTTGATATTTTGATAGTATTATTAATTTTTATATCGTTAAGCCTTTTATGTCATGAGGTTTTGATAAAACTTATAAGTTTATTGATAATCAAATATTAGAATTTTTTGGTCCTGAAAAAATTTACTCAAAAGTAACAAGTAACTCTAATGAAATAAGTAAATTTTATTCTGGAAATATTTCGGTATATACTTTTATATTCATAGCTTTTGTTTATTGTTTCTTATTAAAATTTTAAGGTAATAACCTTGTCTCTTTTGATTTTGGAGAGATAAAGACATGAAAATCGTTTATACATGTTTGTGTAAGCTTATAAGTGAGTAAAAATTGATAATATTCAATTCATATCAGGTTAAATAATTTTAAAAGTTTTTTACCCTAAGACATGAAGCTTAAGCCACTTTTTCACTGAGACAAAGGAAAATTATAACAGCAGTAAAGAATACTATACAATTAATTTAAATTAGATATGGGGATTTTCTTAAGCTTTGTCTAATCAAGTGCCAGCAGACGCGGTTAAACTTGAGAAGCAAGTCTTTATTATAAAAAAGGTTTTATGTGTAGAACTAATAGAAATTACAACTTTAATATTTTTGAATTGGTTAAATAAACAAAAATCTTTGAACTAAAAAACAAAATTAGTTGTAAAATATTTTCAAACATGAAAAAAGAGATATCAAATAGGATTAGATACCCTAGTAGACTCTTTTGTAAATTGATGAAATTAATCTGAACAGTACGCTTTTAAGAGTGAAAATCAAAAATTTTGGCTGTTTAACTTCTAATTAGAGGAATATGTAATTTAATTCGATAATCCACGAAATATCTTACCTAATCTTGATATCAGGTACTGCATGGTCGTCGTCAATTTAATTTTATAGGTTAAATACAATTCATAATTGAATGAAGTCAGATATTATGGTCCTAATGATTAGGGATATTATGTATTACAATATTTAATTTAAATTTGGATCAAGGTTGAAATCCCTTGTGAAAGTGAATTTAATAGTAATTAAAAATCATAAGGTTTTAATGAATAAGTTAAGTTATGAGTACAAATTGCCCGTCGCCTTTATTGATAGTAAAACTAAAAATAGAGTAAGTCGTAACATAGTGGGGGGAAGGGAACTTCTCCCTGTGATTATTTCACATGGAACAATTATATCCCTTATTTTCCCTTTTATTAATTTTTTCTATATCGATGGTTATTATATCAACAAATCCTATACATTCTGTTTTTTGATTAGTATTAACTTTTATTTACAGTGCTTGTTTTATATTAACACTAAGATTTGAATTTATATCTTTAATGTTAATTATCATATATGTAGGCGCTATAACTATTTTATTCTTATTCGTTATTATGATGATAGATACCCTCCAACTTAAAAGAATTTTCAAGATTGAAAATATTATACCTATTGTATTACTAATTTTTACAAGTGCATTTTCATCTTGTTGATGATATATTATTAATGATAAGTATAATGAGAAAATTTATACATTAGTTTGAGATTTAGAGTATATTAGTTATGTCAATAATTTAGCATTAAATTTATATGTTAATTTTTGATTATTCTTATTAATAATAAGTTTGCTATTACTAATTGCAATGGTTGGTGCTATTATTTTAACTTTAGAAGCATCTTTAATAACAAGAAGACAGAATCTTTCAAAACAGCATCATAGAAATAATTCATGAGTTTAGAATATGTTTTAATTATTATCGCTATATTAATTTCTATTTTAATTTCTTCTTTAATTTCTTTTTTATCCTTTATACTAACTGAAAAAGTTCCTGATAAAGAAAAAGTATCCGTTTATGAATGTGGATTTGATCCTTTTCACACTCCAGGAGAACCTTTTTCAATTAGGTTTTTTTTAATTGCTATCTTATTTCTAGTTTTTGATTTGGAAATATCTTATTTGTTTCCTTGATCTGTATGCTCAAACCTAATCAATTTAGAAGGTCAATTAATTATATTATTATTCATCATTATTCTTACCATAGGATTAATTTATGAATGACTAAAAGGAGGATTAGAATGAGAATAATGGAGTATTTAAATTTTCTTCCCTTAATTATGTTTTCATTAAGTTTAATAGGAATCGTGATAAATAGATCTAATATAATATTAATTCTTATTTGTATAGAAATCATGTTATTATCTGTTTGTTTAAACTTTTTAGTAAATTCTTTTTTAATTGATAACTTATTAGGCCAAATATATTCCATTTATATAATAACAGTAGCTGCAGTAGAGTCAGCATTGGGTTTATCAATAATGATTTCATTTTATAAAGTAAAAGGATCAATTTCTATAAGGTTATTAAACCTATTAAAAGGATAATGAATATTATTAGCTTAGTTATTTTTACCATTATAAAATTCTTAATTATTATAGTACCAGTATTAATATCAGTGGCTTATCTTACTTTATTAGAAAGAAAAACTATAGGTTACATACAAATAAGAAAAGGTCCTAATGTAGTTGGGATTTATGGGTTATTACAACCTTTGGCTGATGGAGTTAAGTTATTCTCTAAAGAAATGATTATACCTAATCATGTAAGTATATTACTTTATTTATTTGCACCTATTTTAGCTTTAACATTAGGATTGGGTGTATGATCTATATTACCTCTTCATCAAAATGTTGTTCTAAGTAATCCTTCTTTAGGAATGCTAGTCGTTTTTGCATTATCCTCTATAGGAGTTTATGCAATTTTAATATCAGGTTGATCAAGTAATTCAAAATATGCTTTCTTAGGTGCTTTAAGGGCTGCTGCACAAATGATAAGTTATGAAGTATCAATTGGATTAATTATTATATCTAGTTTATTATGTGTGGGATCTTTCAACTTAATTACTTTTATTGAAACCCAAAAACAAGGTATATCCTTAATGATACCTTTACTACCAGTAGCTTTAATGTTCTTTGTTTCTTGTTTAGCAGAAACAAATCGTGCCCCATTTGATTTAACAGAAGGGGAATCAGAACTAGTTTCAGGGTTTAATGTTGAATATTCTTCAATGTCCTTTGCATTGTTTTTTCTAGCTGAGTATTCTCATATTATATTCATGAGCTTTTTGTTTGTTGTTATTTTTTGGGGGGGTTCGTTTATATTTCCCAGCATAAATTTAATAACAGTCATTAAATCAATGCTAATTGTTTTCTTATTTATATGGGTTAGAGCTTCTTTTCCAAGACTAAGATATGACCAACTCATGACTTTATTATGAAAATCCTATTTACCATTAAGTTTAAGTATGATTGTTATAACAAATTCAATATTATTTATCCTTAATGCATTACCACCAAAACTATGCTTTTAAAAATTTTAATTTGTCTACCAATAATAGCAATTTTTAGTTTAATTTTTTTATCAAAACAGGATAGAAAAAAATTAGAAACATTATCTTTAACTTGATCTTTAATTATTTTTTTGTATTTTATTATTTTGGTTATTTTTTATAATGAAAAATATCAATTTCAATTTACAATTTGAAGTAATTGATTTAATTCATCTTCAATCACTTTAAATTGAGGTTTATTGGCTTTAAGTTTGGATGGTATATCTTTATGATTTATTGGTTTAACTATAATTTTAATCCCTATTTGTTTAATTATGAGTTGAAAAGCTGTAAACTTTCTGAAAAAAGAATTCATTATAGCTCTTTTTTCAATTATGATTTTATTAATTTTTGTCTTCTTAGTGTTAGACCTATTAATGTTCTACATATTTTTTGAAGCAATATTGATTCCTATGTTTATTATTATAGGTATATGAGGATCAAGAGAAGAAAAAGTTAAAGCTGCTTTTTATTTCTTCTTTTATACTTTAATAGGAAGTTTATTAATGTTAATAAGCATATTTAAAATATACTCAATGTTCGGTACTACAAATTATCAAAATTTATTAACATTAGAAATCCCAATTCAACTTCAATATTGATTATTCTTAGGTTTTTTTGCAAGTTTAGCTACAAAAATACCAATGATACCTGTCCATATTTGATTACCCCAAGCTCATGTTGAAGCACCATTAGCAGGATCAGTAATATTAGCTGGAATATTATTAAAATTAGGAGGGTATGGTATGATTAGATTTTCATATACATTATTCCCTATAGCAAGTAACTATTTTTCCCCTTTAATTATTTTATTCAGTATTATTGCATTAATTTATGCAAGTTTGACTACTTGTAGACAGACAGATTTAAAAAGATTAATAGCTTATTCTTCAGTAGCTCATATGGGTTTAGTTACTTTATCGATATTCGCACACTCCATAGAAGGATTAATAGCATCTATAATAATGATGCTAGCTCATGGATTAGTTAGTTCAGCCTTATTTATGTCTTCGGCTATTATGTACGTTAGATTCCACTCAAGAGTAATAAGATATTTTAGAGGAGTAACTTTAACTATGCCTATATTTTCATCTTTAACTTTAATTTTTATCATATCTAATATGGGATTTCCATTAACATTCAATTTTATTGGAGAATTTTTATCTTTATTAACTGCTTTTAAATATTCAAAATTTGTAGCACTAGCTTTATGTTTAGGTCTATTATTAAGTACTGTTTATTCTCTTTATTTATATAATAGAATCTTCTTTGGAACCCTTTCATCTCACACACTTTATTCAAGAGATCTTTTAGCTTTTGAATTCCAAGGATTCATTCCCTTACTAATATTAACTATTTTATTTGGGATATTCCCAAATTTAATATTCCAATCCATTCTATTTAGCAGCTATGTAAATATTAGCCTTTAATGGCTCTCTTAATATGAGAATAAGAAAAACAAATCCCATTTTTTCACCTATTAATTCTACAGTAATAGATCTCCCTTCTCCAATAAATATTAGTTACTTTTGGAATTATGGATCTTTATTAGGATTATGTTTAGTAATACAAATTTTAACTGGTATATTCCTGGCCATGCATTATTGTGCTGATATAAACTTAGCTTTTTTATCTGTTTCTCATATCATGAGAGATGTTAACTATGGTTTCTTATTAAAATATTTACACGCCAATGGTGCCTCAGCTTTCTTTTTATGTGTTTATATTCACATAGCTAGGGGGTTTTACTATGGTAGTTATTTAAGGTTACATCTTTGATATTCAGGTATAATGATTTTCTTAATTATGATGTTAACAGCCTTTATTGGTTATGTTTTGCCTTGAGGACAAATGTCATTTTGAGGTGCCACTGTTATAACTAATTTCTTATCTGCTGTACCCTACATAGGCAATGATATAGTTCAGTGAGTGTGAGGAGGTTTTAGTGTAAGTAACTCAACTTTAAATAGATTTTTTAGTTTACATTACTTATTTCCATTCTTATTAGCAGGGTTAATAATTATTCACTTGGTTTTACTTCACACAAAAGGTTCAAACAACCCAACAGGATTAGATTCAAATTCAGATAAAATTCCTTTTCACATTTATTTCACTACAAAAGACTTTTATGGCTTTTTATTATTGATAATAATTATATCTATATTCATATTTTACTTCCCAAACAAATTAGGAGACCCAGAAAATTTTATTAATGCTAACCCATTAGTAACTCCTATTCATATAATGCCAGAATGATATTTCCTATTTGCTTATGCTATTTTAAGAGCAATACCTAATAAATTGGGAGGTGTAATAGCATTGGTTTTAAGTGTAGTAATATTAGCCAGTTTACCCCTAGTTCATACTTCAAATTTAAAGGGATTAACATATCGCCCTATAGCTAAAGTATTTTACTGATTATTTGCAGCTAATTTTTTATTCTTAACTTGAATAGGATCAAAACCAGTAGAAGAGCCATTTATTCTAATGGGACAAATATCAAGTATTTTATATTTTTCATACTTTTTGATTGTAGTACCAGGATTAGGCATTTTAGAAAACAAACTCTTATTTAATAGATAAATGTTCACGCTTGCGTAATATATGAATAACTACTTAACACGTTGAGTATTTTCCACAAATCACAAAGATATAGGAACTCTATATATTGTTTTCGGAGCTTTTTCAGGAATGGTAGGAACAGCATTAAGTATGCTAATCAGACTAGAATTAGCTTCTCCAGGTGCAATGTTCGGAGACGATCACCTTTATAACGTTATAGTTACTGCCCATGCCTTCGTTATGATATTCTTTTTAGTTATGCCAGTATTAATTGGAGGGTTTGGAAACTGATTTATACCTTTATATATAGGTGCCCCAGATATGGCTTTCCCAAGACTTAATAATTTAAGTTTTTGATTATTACCTCCAGCTTTATTATTACTATTAGGATCTTCTTTAGTAGAACAAGGAGCAGGAACAGGATGAACAGTTTACCCACCACTAGCTGGCCCACAAGCCCATTCAGGAGGATCAGTAGACATGGCTATTTTCAGTTTACATTGTGCAGGTGCTTCATCTATTATGGGGGCTATAAACTTTATAACCACTATCTTCAACATGAGAGCACCGGGTATGACTTTTGACAAATTACCTTTATTTGTATGATCAGTTTTAATAACTGCTGTTCTTTTATTACTTTCACTACCAGTCTTAGCAGGAGCTATCACTATGTTACTTACAGATAGAAATTTTAATACTACCTTCTTTGACCCAGCAGGAGGAGGAGATCCCATCCTTTATCAACACTTATTTTGATTCTTTGGACACCCTGAAGTCTATATCCTAATCTTACCAAGTTTTGGTATAATATCACAAATCATCCCAGTTTTTTCATCTAAAAATCAAATTTTTGGTTACTTAGGAATGGTTTACGCTCAATTAGCTATAGCCTTTTTAGGATTTATAGTATGAGCCCATCACCTATTCACAGTGGGAATGGATGTAGATACAAGAGCCTATTTTACTGCTGCTACAATGATAATTGCTGTTCCTACAGGTATAAAAATCTTTAGTTGAATAGCAACCATGTACGGAGGAAAAATAAGATTTACTACACCAATGATTTGAGCTACAGGATTTATATTTTTATTTACCTTAGGAGGTCTAACAGGAATAGTTTTAGCAAACGGATCACTAGACATATTACTACATGACACTTACTATGTAGTAGCTCACTTTCATTATGTACTTTCCTTAGGAGCAGTATTTGGAATGTTTGCAGGTTTCTATTTTTGATTTGGTAAGATAACAGGATATTCTTATAATGAAACTTATGGAAAAATACACTTTTGAATAACCTTTATAGGAGTTAATTTAACATTCTTCCCACAACACTTCTTAGGACTAGCAGGTATGCCAAGAAGATATTCAGACTTCCCAGATAGCTTAGAAACATGAAACATGATTAGCTCCCTAGGATCTACAATCTCGATCATCGGAGTTGTGTGATTTATTTTCATAATTTACGACGCTTTCGTAAGAGAAGAAAAATTCATCTCGTGAACACAAGAAAACTTGGTTGAAGCTAAAACACTAGAATGAATATCTAACTCACCTCCAGACTTACACACATACAACGAACTACCATTAATATATTATAATAAAACAACACCAACAAAAAGCTGTCCAGGAATTCGGGACCTGGGTTACCTGCACACGACAGGGGTTCTACCACTAAACTACCACATTTTTTTGTTGGTGTTGTTTTATTATAATATATTAATGGTAGTTCGTTGTATGTGTGTAAGTCTGGAGGTGAG